CTTCTTTCGTAACTCCCGGAATTTCTTCGTAGTGACTCCGTTCCATGCCTCATTTCATAGGGAAGCCCAAAGTGTCTCTATTTCATTCTATTTCACTTCCTAGCACTTCCTATCATTTAATATCCATCCCTTTGGTCTTATTTACATAAGAGATGTCATTTATAGTCTATCTCTTTCTATATATGGAAAGTCAAGAAATTCTCATCGAAACATCGAGAAATTGTGCATATAGAAAACTCTAAAGAAAGAAAAAAAGGAGACCCATGCCATGATTTTCAAATCTTTTCTACTTAGTAGTCTAAGTTTCTCGATGAGGATAATTAATTCGGTCGTTGTGGTCGGACTCTATTATGGATTTCTGACCACATTCTCCATAGGTCCCTCTTAGATCTTCTTTCTCCAATCTTGGATTAGGGAAGAAGGAGATATTCGCGACTACTGGCGGTTTCATTATGGGGCAGCTCATGATCTTCATATCGATCTATTATCCACCTCTGCATCTATTCTTTCTTAGCTAAACGGGTGGAAGATCCATCCAATTTGGTTATATCATGGACTCGAAAAACGGATCTGAATGTGACTGAAATGCACGATCTTCACAGGTATCACTTTTCACGATACCTAAAAGATGGAATAGCGATTTTCGAAGCATTTCCTATAAGAGAATGGTTTCCATTACTTTGAGAAATGGATTCTATATCAAACTATAGCTATTGCATTAAAGAAGAAAAGAAACTAATAGAAGTCGAAGACGCGGAATGGTAGTGAATAGAGAGAAAGATTCTTCTGATTTTCTTGTTCCTGAAAATATTCTATCTATCTCCTAGACGCCGTAGAGAATTGAGAATTTTCATGTCTTTCAATTCTCGTACTCGTAATTGGAAAGTTACGGAAGGAGATCCATCATTTTGCAATGAAAACAACATAAAAAACTCTGGACAATTTCGAAATCAGGCCAAGCGTCTTAATACATATGCAAAAAAATTCATTATTGGCCCACCATTGATTAGAAGATTTAGCTTGTATGAATCGCTATTGGTTTGATACGAATAATGGCAGTCGTTTCAGTATGTTAAGGATACAGATGTATCCACACCACAATTCATTTAGAGTTACTTAATAGCCTATTTCTTATACCATATCTCTATCCCGTGAAATTCTCGAGCCGAAAGATGGATGCATATGCTGTGTTTCATTTTGCTAAACGATATCAATTAAATGGTGTATCAATTCCATAAATTGGATATAGCAATAAATAAATCAGCAAAATTCTTTTATTTTAGATAGAAGAAACATTTCTTCTATCTAAAATAAAAGAATGTACCCTTCTATCCAAATCCAATTTGCATGGATAAAATAAATCCAAATTCCAGTAGTAGATGAATAATTGCAAATTTTTGTGTGTACGAGATTAGAATAACTTCAAAATAACTGACATAATTTTGTATTTTTCCTGATCAGAAAAATACAAGAAAAAGAAAGGAGGTAGAAAAATTTTTGGATTTATGGTTAAAGAAGAAAAAGAAGAAAACAGGGGTTCTGTTGAATTTCAAGTATTCAGTTTCACCAATAAGATACGGAGACTTGCTTCACATTTGGAATTACATAAAAAAGATTTTTCATCGGAAAGAGGTCTACGAAGACTTTTGGGAAAACGTCAACGTTTGCTAGCTTATTTGGCAAAGAAAAATAGAGTACGTTATAAGAAATTAATCAGTCAGTTGGATATTAGGGAGAAGTAATTTAATCGTTCGAATTTTTTTCTTATTTTATTAGTAGTCTTATAGTAGTCTTAGATTTTTCATTTTGATGAGCCTCGTTTTGAGGAATTCATGGAATAATCCATTTTCATGGAATAATGAATTAAGGAAGAAAGGATATGAGTCTACCGCTTACAAGAAAAGATCTCATGATAGTCAATATGGGCCCTCACCACCCATCAATGCATGGTGTTCTTCGACTGATCGTTACTCTCGATGGTGAAGATGTTATTGATTGTGAACCCATATTAGGGTATTTACACAGAGGAATGGAAAAAATCGCGGAAAACCGAACTATTATACAACGCAAGGAGGGAGATAGAAAGAGAGAGAGATGGTAGAAAAGGGAGAGAGATGGTAGAAGGAGATAGGAAGTGGAATAAGGGGCTCTTTAGGCAGGAGACAGGGGAATTCCTTAAGTTAAGAAAGAAAAAAGAATAAGAACACGGATACATAACATAAAAAAAAGAATAAATAAGACGATATTCGCCCTCCCCCTACATATTTAATTTCTTCTCCTATACAAAAACCAGCAAGACCTACCCCATTGGTAATTCCATCAATGACACCCTTATCGAAAAACTGCGTTAGTTCGGTTAATACTCTTATACCCAGGATAAAGACCCTAGTATAGAAAATATCTATATAACCACGATTATATGACCAACTGTATATCTTTTTTTTGACTTGATCCAAAAAAGACTTTTTCGGACTCTCTTTTACAAGGAAATTTATTAAATATAAATTCTGAAAAAAGGAATAAGCGGATCCATAGAAGATATATGCTATGAATAGACCAAACATAGCTAGACTTACAGAAGAAATTGCATTAGTGATAAATTCATATGAATTTATGGAAGAATTAGAACTCTCCTGGAAAAAGCTTATTGAGGGAGTTAACCACTTTGATAATATGGTTAACTCCGCTATTCCATTATCCATTACTCCATTATCAAAATGGATTCCTATGGATCCAATGAACAAAGTAAAAAGCAGTAATATAAAAAGAGGGAATAGCATAGTATTTCCCGTTTCATGAGGATAGACAAAAGTGTTTTTAACCCCAAAGGAAGTACTAAAGGACCCTATCCTATTTCTTGTATTACCATGAATTTTGGATATATTTTGTGAAAAAAAAGAAACTCCACTCTTCGTTGTTGATAAAATGAAATCTCTATTCACTCCTTTGGGTATCCTTTTTCCCCATAAGGATATTGAATACAACGAACCCTCTTTAGTGCTACTGTAATTTTGAAAATGAACACGCAGGTACCCATCAAAAGTAAGTAAATATATCCGAAACATATAAAACGCAGTTAATCCTGCAGTAAAAGAGGCTATTATTCCAAAAAAGGGTGAATACAACCAACTATTACTAAGGATTTCATCTTTGGACCAGAAGCAAGCAAGAGGTGGAATACCACAAAGAGAAAGCGTACCCCATAAAAAAGTAGTTCTTGTAATTGGAACGTATTTTCTTAAACCACCCATAAGAACCATATTCTGACTTTTATCTGGTGAATATCCAACAAGAGGTTCCATTGAATGAATAACGGATCCGGATCCCAAGAACAATAAAGCTTTCGAATAAGCATGAGTGATCAAATGGAATAAAGCAGCTTGGGAAGAACCTATACCCAGAGCTAACATCATATAACCCAATTGAGACATTGTAGAATAGGCTAAGCTTCTTTTAATATCTCTCTGAGCAAGAGCTAAAGTAGCTCCTAAGAAGAGTGTTATTGTACCTACTAAAGAAATGAAACTCATTATTAAAGGTAGGGATATGAAAAGAGGAAGAAGTCGAGCTAGAAGAAAAATCCCCGCAGCAACCATAGTTGCTGCGTGTATAAGAGCCGAAATGGGAGTGGGTCCTTCCATAGCATCGGGTAACCATACGTGAAGAGGGAATTGTGCGGATTTCGCAACTGCACCAAGGAATAATAAAAAAGCACACAAAGTAGTAAGTAAGGAATTAATCCCATTATTAGGAATCCAGTTATTAGCTATTTTGAACAAATCCCGAAACTCTAAACTACCTGTTATCCAAAAAAAACCTAAAATTCCTAATAACAGACCAAAATCCCCTACACGATTAGTTACAAAAGCTTTTTGACAAGCACTCGCTGCAATTGGCCGTGTAAACCAAAAGCCTATCAATAAATAGGAACACATTCCCACAAGTTCCCAAAAAAAATAAATTTGTATCAAATTGGAACTAGTAACCAATCCCAACATGGAAGTATTGAAAAAACTTATATAAACAAAAAATTTCAAATATCCTTCATCGTGAGACATATAATCGTCACTATAAATAAGAACGAGGATTCCTACAGTAGTAATTAGTATTAACATAATAGAAGTAAGCGGGTCGATCAAGTATCCAAATTCTAAGGAAAAATCATTATTGACGGTCCAAGACCATAGATATTGATAGATAGAACTTCCATTTATTTGTTGAATAGATAGGTGAACTGAGAATACCATAGCTATACTTAAGAGTAAAACACTAGGAAAAGCCCATATGCGACGAAGATTTTTTGTTGCTGTCGGAATAAGAATAAGTCCAAACCCCATTGACATAATAACTGGAAGTGGGAGAAGAGGGATTACCCATGCATATTGATATGTATGTTCCATAAGAAAATAAATTGAAATTTTTACTTCAATTTTTCTATAAAATAAAATTGTTTCCGATTCACCAAACCAATTCTTATCTCTTTCTGAAGGAATTAAAAAAAAAAAGAATAAGACAAAATACTGGAATTCTTAATTTTTCAAAATTTCTCTCATTGAAATAATCAAAAATTAAGAATGGGTTTACTTGGTTAAATTCAAAAAGTTAATCAAATAACTTTGTTACCTAGTTATTATCTAAAGAAGGATATTTATTAAAATATAAAAAAGGATTGAATCATTTTACTTTCTATTCATTTTTTTATTCATTTTTGTATTTCTTTCTATTAAAATGAAGATGAAGCAACTCTCATGTTTCTTAACTGATTGATTGAATTCCAATGAAAACCTATGTTTATAGGAAATTCTCGAATATTCCTTACTTCATATAGAACTGAAATCCTAATGACTAGAATTACCTAAGTTTTAGAATGTCTTGTTTAAGAGACTAACTTTTTTTTTGTTTTGATTGGAATTCAATTATGGAATACCATTCTGAACTTAATTAACTATTTGAATTTTCCCTTCCTTTTATCCCCCCATCTTATATGGGGGATAGACCCCCGTACCATATATCTATATATGGAGTATACTTGATATATAAATTGATTTAAATAGAAAACCTTTGTATATATTCTATATTATTAAAACAAAATCCAAAATATATATGAAAAATATGCTAAATGAAAAATATGCTAAAAAATTCTTGTCTTATCCGCATTAGAGAAAATGAAGTAAAAAAGAATTCAGAATTTCAGTTCAGTATCTAAGTATAAATACTAAGAAAAAGCAGAAAGAAGGATTGATTTGCGGCAATAGATGTCTTTCACATACAACTAGAAAAAAGTAATCTCCTTTTTAAATGGCAGTTCCAAAAAAACGTACTTCGATGTCAAAAAAGCGTATTCGTAAAAATTTTTGGAAGAAAAAGACTTATTTTTCCATAGTACAATCTTATTCTTTAGCAAAATCAAGATCATTTTCCAGCGGCAGCGAGCATCCAAAACCAAAGGGTTTTTCTGGGCAACAAACAAACAAATAATCTGGTTTTGGAATAATTTGAATTGACCTATCCAAAAGAAATTCCAATCAACGAACTTTTCATAATAGAATATGAGGATTCTATTATGAAAAGTAGAGTATTCTTGCAATAGGACTTACAACTTCTACCTATCTTATCCAAAATCCACAAATAAATTGGTTTAGGCTTGGTAAATCATATTAATAAGAGAATAAAGGCTTTCATTCTAGAAATTTTGCTAAAATCCAAAATTCTTTGTATTTAATGATGAAATTCTGGAAATTCTAATGGATAGATAGAAAAGGTTTTTTGGATTTTGTGCATTGCATTGAAAGATTTGAAAAATTTCAATGAGAAACTAATTAGAAAAAAATTAGTTCTATATTGCAACTGAGAAAAAACAGTTCCAACTCTTTCAAGCTTTGTTTCTATTGAGCAAAGCAAGAGTTTTTTGTTAAAAAAATCCGCAACGATACTACCAAACGAAGTCCATTTTAATGAAGATTCAAATGTTCCTAAATTCTATGGACTCTCCCAATCTCGACGATTTGCCAGAAAATCACTATTATTCTTTTAAGTTCCCTATTATTTCAAGTTAGCCGCCATGGTGAAATTGGTAGACACGCTGCTCTTAGGAAGCAGTGCTCAAGCATCTCGGTTCGAGTCCGAGTGGCGGCATTCTCGAAAAAGAATACAATAGATTAGAAAATGGATTCAATTCGAAATTTCCAATTTTGTAATGGGACCTTCTCCTTATGCTATTTGCAACTTTAGAACATATACTAACTCATATCTCTTTCTCAACCATTTCAATTGTGATTACGATTCATTTGATAACCTTATTAGTTCGTGAACTTGGGGGATTACATGATTCGTCTGAAAAAGGAATGATAGCAACTTTTTTCTCTATAACAGGATTCTTAGTTTCTCGTTGGGCTTCTTCGGGACATTTTCCATTAAGTAATTTATATGAGTCATTGATCTTCCTTTCATGGGCTCTGTATATTCTTCATACGATTCCTAAGATACAGAACTCTAAAAATGATTTAAGCACAATAACTACGCCAAGTACTATTTTAACGCAAGGCTTTGCCACGTCGGGTCTTTTAACTGAAATGCATCAATCCACAATACTAGTACCTGCTCTACAATCTCAGTGGTTAATGATGCATGTGAGTATGATGTTACTAAGCTATGCAACTCTTTTGTGCGGATCCTTATTATCCGCCGCTCTTCTAATCATTAAATTTCGAAAGAATTTAGATTTCTTTTCTAAAAAGAAAAAAAATGTTTTAAGTAAAACATTTTTCTTTAGTGAGTTTAGTGAGATTGAATATTTCTATGCAAAAAGAAGTGCTTTAAAAAACACCTCTTTTCCTTCATTTTCAAATTATTACAAATATCAATTAACTGAGCGTTTGGATTCTTGGAGTTATCGTGTCATTAGCCTAGGGTTTACCCTTTTAACCATAGGTATTCTTTGTGGAGCAGTATGGGCTAATGAGGCGTGGGGATCCTATTGGAATTGGGATCCTAAGGAAACTTGGGCATTTATTACTTGGACCATATTCGCAATTTATTTACATAGTAGAACAAATCCAAATTGGAAGGGTACGAATTCCGCACTTGTAGCTTCAATAGGATTTATTATAATTTGGATCTGCTATTTTGGTATCAATCTATTAGGAATAGGTTTACATAGTTATGGTTCATTTACATTACCATCTAAATGATTACATAACATAAAACCTTCATGAAATGAAAGTTTTTCCATTTTTGTTTGATTTGAGAACCCCTTGAACGCCTTCTCAAAGGGTTCTCAAAAATTTGAGATATATCTAATTAGACTTAGACTTTTTTACTTTTTTCTGAATTATTTGGTTTTTCTACTATAGAATATAGAGTATAGAGCGGACTAGTAAAAAAAAAATAGAATATAGAGTATAGAGCGGACTAGTAAAAAAAAAATCCTATTTAGTATAATAATTGGATAAGAGAGCCTCTACCCTGTCAACGGATAGCGAGAGAACAAAATCTGGATAAATACCAATTCCTATTACTGGTAAAAAGATACAGATTAAAAGAAAGAGTTCTCGCGGTCCAGAATCCACAAAATTTGCGTTTGGAACATGAAATAGCTTGTATCCATAGAACATCTGGCGTAACATAGATAATAAATAAATAGGAGTTAATATCATTCCAATTGCCATTACAAAAGTAATTAGCATTTTTGGCATTAACAGAAATTTGGGACTAGTAATTAGTCCAAAAAATACTACTAATTCTGCAACAAAACCGCTCATTCCTGGTAAGGCAAGAGAAGCCATTGAAAAGCTACTAAACATGGTAAAAATTTTCGGCATTGGGATAGATATCCCCCCCAGTTCTTCGAGATAAACAAGACGCATTCTATCACAAGCCGTTCCCGCCAAGAAAAAAAGTGTAGCACCAATAAATCCATGGGATAGTATTTGTAAAATAGCTCCATTGAGTCCAATGTTGGTTATGGAACCAATTCCTATAATTATGAAACCCATGTGAGATACGGAGGAATAGGCTATTCTTTTTTTGAAATTTCGTTGACCAAGAGAAGTTGAAGCTGCATAGATTATTTGCATCGCTCCTATTATTACCAACCAGGGAGAAAATAGATAATGAGCATGAGGTAACAATTCCATATTGATCCGAATCAATCCGTATGCCCCCATCTTTAATAGGATTCCCGCTAAAAGCATACATGTACTGTAATGCGCTTCCCCATGGGTATCTGGTAACCACGTATGTAGGGGTATAATCGGCAATTTGACAGCATAAGCAATAAGGAAGCCCAAATAAAATAGTATTTCCAATGTTGCAGGGTATGATCGATTAATTAATCTTTCCAAATCTAATCTTGGTTCGTTGGAACCATATAAGCCCATACCTAGAACTCCGATTAAGAAAAAAATGGAACCGCCTGCAGTATACAAAATAAACTTTGTAGCTGAATACAGACGCCTCTTTCCCCCCCACATGGATAAAAGTAAGTAAACAGGAATTAATTCTAACTCCCACATGATAAAAAAAAGTAAAAGGTCTCGCGAAGAAAATAATCCTATTTGACCACTATACATTGCTAGCATCAGGAAATAGAATAATCGCGAATTCCGGGTAACCGGCCAAGCTGCTAAAGTAGCTAAAGTAGTGATAAATCCTGTCAATAAAATTGATCCTAATGAAAGTCCATCGATTCCCAATCTCCAGTGGAAATCAAAGACATCTATCCATTTAGAATCCTCCTTTAATTGGATTAAGGGATCCTCCAATTGGAAATGATAACAGAATGCATAAGTCATTAGAAGGAATTCTAATAAACAAATAGATATAGTATACCACCTAACGATTTTGTTTCCCCTATGAGGTAAAAAGAAAATTAATGAACCTGCAAATATCGGCAAAACAACAAGTATTGTTAACCAAGGAAAATAACTCATGATAAAGTGATAAAGACAAGATACGTTTTGACCAGAAAAGCCCGTGCTCGCTTATTTCGAGCACAGGCTTCTTCGGTAAAGAGGAATCAGACGATTCAAGTGGAGTTTTTTGTAACGTATCAATAAGATAGAGCCATGCTGCGGGTTGTTTCAGGCCCTAAATAAACGCGGACACTTAAAAAATCTGTTGGGCAGGCAGATTCGCATCTCTTACAACCCACACAATCTTCGGTTCTCGGCGCAGAAGCAATTTGCTTGGCTTTACACCCATCCCAGGGTATCATTTCTAATACATCTGTTGGACAAGCTCGTACACATTGAGTGCATCCTATACATGTATCATAAATTTTTACGGAATGTGACATTGGATCTATAAATTTTCCTTTTCAACATAAAAATTTTCGATCTGGTAAAAATGCAATTAGTACTATATGAGTCATATGTATTGTAGGCACCAGACGAAGCAATGGTTTATCCAAACTTCAACAAAAAATAATGCAATATATTTCTTAATCCGTTTGTGAGAAAGCGTGAAAAGAGCCAAGAGACTTGAATTTTGGGCTTCAACAATCATAATTATGCGAATTGTACATACGAATTCGAACTAGCCAATAAATAGGCTATCGTCTTTTCAATATAAATTATTGCAATATTCAAATTGCAATATCAATGAATTGCAAAAATTCAATAAGTAAAAAAGAATACTATACAATAACCTACTCAAAAAATAGATATTCTAAAATAATAAAATAATAAGAAATAAGAAAATAGTATTCGATTTCTATTCATCTTAATATTTGAATTTTATATTATCATTATATGTGCGCCTTTGTTTATTTGTTTAGAGGATTCTATGTCTAATTATTCAAAAGTCTAATTATTCAAAAAATTAGATTGATTGATACGAGTTGATTTCCTGTTACGATGGATGGAAGAAAGAATGGATAGTCCAATAGCTGCTTCAGCAGCCGCAAGGGCTATAACAAAAATTGCGAAAATGTCTCCTTTTAATTGGCGACTATCAAATAGATCAGAAAATGTTACGAGATTTAGATTAATTGAATTCAGTATAAGTTCAAGACATATTAGAGCTCTAACCATGTTTCGGCTTGTGATCAATCCATAGATACCAATCGAAAATAAATAGACACTCAAAAAAAGTACATGCTCAAACATCATTAACTAACTCCTTATCAATCTCGATTCATTTCAATATGAGGACAAGAATTGAACCGATTCAATTAATTAGAATAGAACAATTACACAACAAAAGAGAAAAGAAGGTATTTGTTGGCAGTAGATGGGTTTTACTAAATCAAAATTGTGATTCTTTAGTTATTTATTTTAGTTACTTATTTTAGATTTGAAATTCTAAGAATTTTGACTCATTCAAAGTATTTCTTATTGCCGAGCCATAGTAATTGCACCTATTAAAGAAACTAGAAGAATTATGGAAATGAGTTCAAACGGAAGATAAAAATCAGTTGCTAAATGAATCCCAATTTGTTGAACGTTATTTATGAGACCCTGTTCTACTATTTGGTTTGATCTTGTAGTCCAAAGAATTCCATACCATGACGTATCTGGGATAGTAGTCATTAGTGAAAAAAGAATAGTTATACAAACGAGTGAAGTGAACCTATCTCCAATAGTCCAATAATTCTTATTTTTAGACCATTCTGAGCCATCTATGAACATTACGGCAAATATGATCAAGACATTTATGGCTCCCACATAAATAAGAAGTTGTGCGACAGCTACAAAATAGGAATTCAATAAAATATAGAATAAGGATATACAAACAAGAACTAATCCCAGCGAAAAGGCAGAGTAAATTGGGTTGGTAAGTAATACTACTCCTATGCTCCCTAGTAGAAGAATAAATTCCCCAAATAGCACAAGAATCTCATGTATTGGTCCAGGTAAATCCATTATGGATAAGAATAAATTAATAGTATAAAATTTTTCATGAACTGACTAAAACTAAAAGATTCAAGGAAGGAAAAAGGGATTAGGATATTTTTTTGTATATAAGTTGTATAGTTAGAAATCACATCACGAAAATCTACTCTCATTTTAAATCAGGAATAATTTGTAATAAGCAGTAGTTATTCGTTTTTCTTTATAGTTAGTAAAGAACTATTGGATTTTTCTTTTTTGTTAGAAAAATCCTAGTAATTACTAATCGTTCTTGAATTCAAAGATTTTTCTTCGTCTATTTTACTTTGAGTCGAATTCCTAATTGTTTGAATTGTGTAATCTCCCATTATGGAGATTGGTAACCGACTCAAAGCAATTTGATTGTAATTCAATTCATGACGATCATAAGTAGAAAGTTCATATTCTTCAGTCATTGATAAACAGCTTGTCGGACAGTACTCAACACAATTACCACAAAATATACAAACTCCAAAATCAATACTATAATTAAGCAATTGTTTCCTTTTAATATCTTTTTCAAATCTCCAATCCACAAGGGGTAGATCTATCGGGCATACGCGAACACATACTTCACAAGCAATACATTTATCAAATTCAAAGTGGATTCGCCCCCGGAAACGCTCCGATGTAATTGATTTTTCATAAGGGTAGTGAATCGTTATAGGTAAACGATTTGTGTGGGATAAGGTAATTATGAAACTTTGACCAATGTACCTTGCAGCACGTATTGTTTGTTGACCATAACTCATGAACCCAGTTACCATAGGGAACATATTATAAATATCTATGAAAAAGGTATGTTTCTTTCTCTTGTTTGAGAGAATTTTTGTGTTGAAAATATTCTTACTATTATTGTATTATATTATTTAATATTCTTACTATTATTGTATTATCTTATTTATAGTGAAACAAGTTGGGAAGAAGTTGTTAATAAGAGATTGCCCAGGGAAATAGGTAAAAGAAATTTCCATCCAAGATTTAATAACTGATCCATTCTCATCCTGGGTAAAGTCCATCTTATTGTGATAGAAATGAAGAGAAATAAATAAGCTTTAGTTAATGTAATAAAGATACCCATTGTCATTTCCAAAATTCCAACCATTTTATTCATTTGGAAAAATCCAAAAAAGGATATATAGGGAATAGAAAAATTCCACCCGCCTAAGTAGAGAACTGTTACAAATAAGGAGGAAACTAATAAATTTAGGTAAGAAACAAGATAAAATAAACCATATTTGATACCGGAATATTCGGTTTGATAACCTTCTACTAATTCTTCCTCTGCTTCTGGTAAATCAAAAGGTAATCTTTCACATTCTGCCAAAGAAGAAATTAGAAAAACCAGAAAACCTATAGGCTGACGCCAAAGATTCCATCCAAAAAAACCATATTTTGACTGTGCTTCAACTATATCAACTGTACTTGAACTGTTAGATAATCATAGTCGATGATAACATCACAGTTCCCACCGCTATTCCAAAACCGTACATGAAACCTTAGCTTCATACGGCTTCTCTATGATCAGAAAAAAGGAAAGGGTTGTTTCATTTCGGTATTATCCCCCTGGGCATAGATAGAATTAGGTAAGATAAAATCAATTGGAAAGTCCTAAATTAGACCAAAGGAATTCCGTCTGCTAGAATAAGAAAAAGCGCTTCCGAATTGATCTCGTCCTTTATAATATAATGAGAATTTTTCTTTGTTCAGCAATAACTTAATCTTGGAATAAAACACTCGTTATAGCAATTAATAAATGAAAAGAATTGGGCATTAGTTCATGAGGAATTCTGTATGAATATGAATAGAGGAAGGAAAGAATAAATAAAGATCTTTTTTTTGTATTGCATTCCATATCTTTTGTCCTATTCTTCTTTCCCCCGGGAGGGGTACTTAAAAAGAAAAAAGGAATAAAAGGTTAATTCGTTCTTGATAGCCATTTCCTTAACAAGTGAATGGGAACATACTCTGGATCGGAATCCGAAGAAAGTACTACTTGATCATTTCCACCAATTTCAAGTCCTTATTATGATTCCTTTTATGAGGAAAAATCTCTAATGCCTTAGATTTCCTCATTACTAATCCTTTATGTACTTTAGTGTTCCTAACCCCTCACTAACTTTTGATGGATTCCTCTTATGATTATAAGTTATAGTAATAACTAGGAATATTCTAGTAATGGAATTCCATATCGCGAATCCTTTATTCTTGCCCGCTTCAAGATATGATGACTAATCAAAAAATCTCAACCTTGGGGTAAAGAGTTTACACTGCTTATGTTTACTTCAACTTTTTTCTTGTACGTAGGAAATGAGATTTTTTCTTTTTACTACAAATTAATAAGCTGTTTTGTTTCACTCATATAGCTATCTAGTTTAACTTACCAACCCGAATATAGAATAAGAAAAGGAAGATAAATATTCAATGGATTTTAGAGGAAAAAGATCCTATTTTAACGAATCACACGTAGAGATATTGCTAGCACACAAAAAGTTAATGGTATTTCATAACTAATAGATTGAGCAGCAGCTCGTAGACCACCTAAAAAAGAATATTTATTATTTGAGCTATATCCTGCCATAAGAAGACCAATAGGAGCAATACTTGAAATGGCAATCCATAAAAAAACACCAATACTAAGATCGGCTAAAACAAAACGATATCCTAAAGGGATAACTAAAAAGCTTAATAAAATAGATATGACTGCTATAGAAGGTCCAATGCTAAATAAAGGAATATCTCCTCGGGATGGCAGGATATCTTCCTTAAAAAGTAGCTTAGTTCCATCGGCTATAGCTTGAAGCAGTCCCAGGGGGCCAGCATATTCAGGACCAATACGTTGTTGTATCGATGCGGATATTTCTCTTTCTAACCACACAATTACCAGTACTTCTATTGTGATTCCCAGTAGGAGGGTCAAAATAGGTAGAATCCATATCAGTCCATAGACTTCTTTTAATAATTCCGATTTCGAAAAAGAATTGATAGTTTCTACCTCTACCCTATCTATTATCATTTCAACGATCAACTTCCCCCATAATGATATCTATACTACCTAATATCGTCATGATATCAGCCAATTTCATTTTTTTAACTAGTTGAGGAAGAATTTGCAAATTAATAAAACCAGGTGGACGAATTTTCCATCTCCAGGGGAAAAGACTATCATCTCCTACCAGATAAATTCCTAATTCACCTTTTGGAGCTTCCACTCTTACATAAAGCTCTTGCTTTGACAATTCAAAATTGGGCGAAGGTTTTTTACCAAGAAATCGATATTCAAAATCATTCCATTCGGAATTCTTTGCTTTCTTAAAGCGTCGGACTTCTAAATTCTCATAAGGACCCCCAGGAATTTTCTCTACAGCCTGTTGAATAATTTTGATGGATTCCCTCATTTCACCCATTCGTACTAAATAGCGAGCTAATGAATCTCCTTCTTTTTGCCATTGGATTTTCCAATCAAATTGGTTGTAAGACTCGTAAGGATCGACTTTACGAAGATCCCATTCTATTCCAGAAGCTCGTAACATCGGTCCCGATAAGCCCCAATTTACTGCCTCTTCTCCGCTAATAAAACCGACTCCTTCAACTCGTTCTAAAAAAATGGGATTCTGTGTAATAAGTTGTTGATATTCAACAACTCCTCGTAAAAAATAATCACAGAAATCTAAACATTTATCGATCCATCCATAAGGTAGATCGGCGGCTACTCCTCCGATGCGAAAGTAATTATGCATCATTCGCATACCTGTAGCAGCTTCAAATAAATCGTATATCAATTCTCTCTCTCTAAAAATATAGAAAAAAGGAGTCTGTGCGCCGAGATCTGCCATAAAAGGTCCAAGCCATAACAAGTGAGAAGCTATACGGCTCAACTCTAACATAATTACCCTAATATAGCTGGCTCTTTGGGGTATTTGAATATTCTCCAAGAATTCTGGTGCATTTACCGTTATTGCTTCTGTAAACATAGTAGCTAAATAATCCCACCGTGTTACATAAGGTAAGTATTGTATAATAGTTCGGTTTTCCGCGATTTTTTCCATTCCTCTGTGTAAATACCCTAATATGGGTTCACAATCAATAACATCTTCACCATCGAGAGTAACGATCAGTCGAAGAACACCAT